GTGTGACTCGTTGGTTTTTTAGGGGGTTAAGATTAAACACGATTATCCCAGCTCCCCGGTATAAATAAGTAGATAAATACTAACCACCTCATCACTTCGCATTATCTCAATTTAAAAAATCAGCCAAAATGTAATAGAATGCTCGTACCTTTGTAGCGACTGAAATCTTCTTTGTTTCTGAAAAAAATCTTTGTAAAAAAAAAGGATAGAAGAAAAATATAGATAAACGGAAGGATGAGAGAATGAGAGAAAAAAATGATATAGAATTCCAATAATGTAAGGTCGATAAGTCATCTTATAAATTATAAAGGGCAGTGTAATATAGCACGAATCAAGATTCATCTTAAGTAAATGACTCTTATTTTTCCTAGAACAAAACAAAAAAATCAAGAGCTTCGAGCCAAATAAAGACTTAGAAAATTGACTCAAGAACAACTTTCATGACGAGCTCCATTGTAAAATTCAGACCTAAGCATTAAGTAAGAAGCGATGGGAACGATGGAAGCTGTGAATGCAAAAGATTCTATGGAAAAGGAAATCTTACTGATTCACTGGTCGGGATGGCGGAACGAAGCCCAGATGAATTGATCTATTCTTCAAAGGTGTACAAAAAGTCTAAAAATTAAACAAAAGAGTAAATATTCGCCCGCGAAAATTTGATTTTTTCAATCCTTTTATTCGCGAGGAGCCAGATGAGAAGAAATTCTCACGTCTGGTTCTGTAGTAGAGATGGAATTCAAAAACAAACATCAACTATAACCCAAAAAGAACCAGATTCCGTAAACAACATAGAGGAAGAACAAAGGGAATTTCTTATCGGGGGAATCGTATTTGTTTCGGTAAATATGCTCTTCAAGCGCTTGAACCTGCTTGGATCACATCCAGACAAATAGAAGCAGGTCGACGAGCAATGACACGAAATGTACGTCGTGGTGGAAAAATATGGGTACGAATATTTCCAGACAAACCAGTTACAATAAGACCCGCAGAAACACGTATGGGTTCGGGTAAAGGATCGCCCGAATATTGGGTAGCTGTTGTTAAACCAGGTCGAATACTTTATGAAATGAATGGAGTAACGGAAAATATAGCTAGACGAGCGATTTCAGTAGCAGCGTCCAAAATGCCTATCCGAACTCAATTCATTATTTCTGGATAAAAGTATAAAAAGAACAACTAACAAAAAGGTTCTTCATTATGAAAAATTTTTAAATTTTTTCTTTTTAGACAAAAAATATTTCTTTTTTTTCTTTGTCCTTTGTATTGAAAGAAAAAATTCTAAAATCGTATGATTCAACCTCAGACCCATTTAAATGTAGCCGATAACAGCGGGGCCCGAGAATTGATGTGTATTCGAATCATAGGCGCTAGCAATCGTCAATATGCTCATATTGGTGACATTATTGTTGCTGTGATCAAAGACGCAGTACCAAATATGCCCCTAGAAAGATCAGAAGTTGTCAGAGCTGTAATTGTACGTACTTGTAAAGAACTGAAACGAGACAACGGTATAATAATACAATATGATGACAATGCTGCAGTTATTATTGATCAAGAAGGAAATCCAAGAGGAACTCGAATTTTTGGTGCGATCGCCCGTGAATTAAGAAAACTCAATTTTACTAAAATAGTTTCCTTAGCTCCCGAGGTATTATAAAATTATTTTTAGAATAGGTTATTTGAAAAAGAAAATAGATTAAGAGATAGATTGTATCCCACGCATATACCTTAAATTATTCATAAACAAAAAAACATGTTGATTATATCAAATAATGAGTTAATAAAAATTTTAGGCATAATGGGTAGAGACACTATTGCTGAGATATTAACCTCTATACGAAATGCTTATATGGATCAAAAAAGAGTGGTTCGAATAACATCGACTAATAGTACCGAAAATGTTGTAAAAATACTTTTACGAGAAGGTTTTATCGAAAATATGAGAAAACAGCGAGAAAAGCATAAAAATTTTTTGGTTTTAACGCTGAGACACCGAAGGACTCGAAAAAAGCCCTATAGAAACCCTTTCAATTTAAACCGAATCAGTCGACCGGGTCTACGAATCTATTCTAACTATCAACGAATTCCTAGAATTCTAGGCGGGATGGGAATTGTAATTCTGTCCACTTCTCGAGGTATAATGACCGACCGAGAGGCTAGACTAGAAGGAATCGGCGGAGAAATTTTGTGTTCTATATGGTAATCTTTCTCATACACAAAACGTATCCGAGATTGATTCTTTGAAATTGTAAAAAAACTAAATAGAGTCAAAGTTGAAGTAAGTCGTTATGATTCAACCTGAGGGCGTATAATTTTTCGACTCCGCAACAAGGATTCGAAAAATTATATGGTTTGAACACCCCTTTCGTGGGATAAGGGAATCAATATGAAAAATTATCAAGAAACTTATTGTCTTCAAAGAAGTAGATTCGGAAGTTGATTCAAATTTAAGATAAGGAATGACAAGTATGAAAATAAGAGCTTCTGTCCGTAAAATTTG